TCATACCAAATCCCATCAATCGAATCATTTTTTCGAGAAATACGAGACATCTAAGTCGTACAAGTAAAGAGATCTATTCATTGATAAGAAAAAGAAAAAACGTGAACGATGATTGGATTGATGAGAAAATAGAATTCTGGGTAGCGAACAGTGATTCGATTGATGATGAAGAAAGAGAATTCTTGGTTCAGTTCTCCACCTTAACGACAGAAAAAAGGATTGATCAAATTCTATTGAGTCTGACTCATAGTGATCATTTATCAAAGAATGACTCTGGTTATCAAATGATTGAACAACCGGGATCAATTTCCTTACGATACTTAGTTGACATTCATCAAAAGGATCTAATGAATTATGAGTTCAATAGATCCTGTTTAGCAGAAAGACGGATATTCCTTGCTCATTATCAGACAATCACTTATTCACAAACCTCGTGTGGGGCTAATAGTTTTCATTCCCCATCTCCTCATGGAAAACCCTTTTCGCTCCGCTTAGCCCTATCCCCTTCTAGAGGTATTTTAGTGATAGGTTCTATAGGAACTGGACGATCCTGTTTGGTCAAATACCTAGCGACAAACTCCTATGTTCCTTTCATTACGGTATTTCCGAACAAGTTCCTGGATGACAAGCCTAAAGGTTATCTTATTGATGATATCGATATTGATGATAGTGACGATATTGATGATGACCTTGATCTTGCTATTGATATGGAGCTGCTAATTATGACGAATGTGCTAACTATGTATATGACGCCGAAAATAGACCCATTTGATATCACCCTTCAATTCGAATTAGCAAAAGCAATGTCTCCTTGCATAATATGGATTCCAAACATTCATGATCTGCATGTGAATGAGTCGAATTACTTATCCCTCGGTCTATTAGAGAACTATCTCTCCAGGGATTGTGAAAGATGTTCCACTGGAAAGATTCTTGTTATTGCTTCGACTCATATTCCCCAAAAAGTGGATCCCGCTCTAATAGCTCCGAATAAATTAAATACATGCATTAAGATACGAAGGCTTCTTCTTCCACAACAACGAAAGCACTTTTTCATTCTTTCATATACTAGGGGATTTCACTTGGAAAAGAAGATGTTCCATACTAACGGATTCGGGTCCATAACCATTGGTTCCAATGCGCGAGATCTTGTAGCACTTATCAATGAGGCCCTATCAATTAGTATTACACAGAAGAAATCCATTATAGAAACTAATACAATTAGATCAGCTCTTCATAGAAAAACTTGGGATTTTCGATCCCAGATAAGATCGGTTCAGGATCATGGGATCCTTTTCTATCAGATAGGAAGGGCTGTTACACAAAATGTACTTCTAAGTAATTGCCCGATAGATCCTATATCTATCTATATGAAGAAGAAATCATGTAAGGGAGGGGATTCTTATTTGTACAAATGGTACTTCGAACTTGGAACGAGCATGAAGAAATTCACGATACTTCTTTATCTTTTGAGTTGTTCTGCCGGATCGGTCGCTCAAGATCTTTGGTCTTCATCCAGATACGATGAAAAAAATTGGATCACTTCTTATGGATTCGTTGAGAATGATTCTGATCTAGTTCATGGCCTATTACTATTATTACTATTAGAAGTAGAAGGCGCTCTGGCTCTGGCGGGATCCTCACGGACAGAAAAATATTGCAGTCAGTTTGATAAGAATCGAGTGACATTACTTCTTCGGTCCGAACCAAGGAATCAGTTAGATATGATGCAAAATGGATCTTGTTCTATCGTTGATCAGAGATTTCTATATGAAAAATACGAATCGGAGTTTGAAGAAGGGGAAGGGGCCCTCGATCCGCAACAGATAAAGGAAGATTTCTTCAATCACATAGTTTGGGCTCCTAGAATATGGCGCCCTTGTGGCAATCTATTTGATTGTATCGAAAGGCCCACTGAATTGGGATTTCCCTATTGGACTGGGTCATTTCGGGGTAAATGGATCATTTATCATAAAGAGGATGAGCTTCAAGAGAATGATTCGGAGTTCTTGCAGAGTGGAACCATGCAGTACCAGACACGAGATAGATTTTCCAAAGAACAAGGCTTTTTTCGAACAAGCCAATTCATTTGGGACCCTGCGGATCCATTCTTTTCCCTATTCAAAGATCAGCCCTCTGCCTCTGTGTTTTCACGTCGAGAATTCTTTGCAGATGAAGAGATGTCAAAAGGGCTTATTGCTTCCCAAACAAATCCTCCTACATCTATATATAAACGCTGGTTCATCAAGAATACGCAAGAAAAGCACTTCGAATTGTTGATTCATCGCCAGAGATGGTTTAGAACCAATAGTTCATTATCTAATGGATCTTTCCGTTCTAATACTCTATCCGAGAGTTATCAGTATTTATCAAATCTGTTCCTATCTAACGGAACGCTATTGGATCAAATGACAAAGACATTGTTGAGAAAGAGATGGCTTTTCCCGGATGAAATGAAACATTTGATTCATGTAACAGGAGAAAGATTCCCCATTCCTTA